CGGTAAAAAATCTATTTATGATTACTATTTCTATCATATTCTATTTCTTTATATATTTATAATAGAAGTGATCTCAAACTGTTAATCAATCGAGTAATATGATGAATGCATTGAATATCTGTTGTAAGACATGAAATAAATTGTAAAAAGGAAGTCGTAGCAAAAGGACGTGGTATTGGGGCATTTGTCATATATGTGCAAATCCAAATCGGGCGGATCTTTACTCGGAGTAGAGCATAAACCTAAAAAAATTGAAGAAGCCCATTCAGGAACAAGAAAATTACATCGCGATTGAGATTGTATCTCGATGAAACAATACATCAATGAAAAGTTAGTTAGATAAATTTAGTAATTTTTTTTTATAGATAAACAAAACAGGCCAAAACCCATCTTTTTTGAAAAATGAAAGAAAAGCCCCTTTTTATAAGTTAAAAGCCTGGTATGAAAAAAAAAAAAAAAAAAATAAAAGAAAGCGCTAGAATCTACATCTACACATTGATTCTTTTTTTTTTTTTCGTTGTTGAACCGTATGCATCAAAAGGTGCATGTACGGTTTCTAAGGGATACAACTTTATCCCAATCAACCGACTTTATCGAGAAAGATTACTTTTTTTAGGCCAAGGGGTTGATAGCGAGATCTCGAATCAACTTATTGGTCTTATGGTATATCTCAGTATAGAGGATGATACCAAAGATCTATATTTGTTTATAAATTCTCCTGGCGGATGGGTAATACCCGGAGTAGCTATTTATGATACTATGCAATTTGTGCGACCAGATATACAGACAATATGCATGGGATTAGCCGCTTCAATGGGATCTTTTATTCTGGTCGGAGGAGAAATTACCAAACGTCTAGCATTCCCTCACGCTTGGCGCCAATGAGTTTTTTATTTGATTTGAGAGAAAAAAGAAGACTATGCCTTCGCGCTATATGAAATATTAATATTAAGTAATAATAGCATGGCACTTCGAATTCGATATGATAAATTTTTTTAACCCTTAAATTATGTATCGAAAGAGTAGTATGAGATAAAAGGTATTTCCGATTTTATCTAATCTATCGGGAGGCCTATTTCAGCGTCACAAACTTTTTTGTTTTCACGCCGGGAGGCTCTTAACAATATTTAGGTTATGAAAGAATATGAAAATAAAAAAAAATCTTTTTTATTTGAAAAAAAAAAAAAAGAAACTTTGGGATTGCTAAATAACAGACGAAATAAATATATAAAGCAACGGAGCCATCATAGTATTTTTGAACTACTCCAAAAACAAAAAGAAGGGTGGTTATTGGATCATTTACCAACCCGAGTCTGATAGACCCTATATTTAATTTATTTGATATTTAAGTAAGGTAAAAACGAATTCCATTATAGAGCCGTATGCAATGCGTAAAAGATGCCTGTACGGTTGTTCAATTATATATTTTATTATTCAATTCTATATTTTATTATTCTTTATCTCTTCACCTTATCATCATGCGAGATAGAATAAACATTTATTATGTTATATCATCAGGGTAATGATCCATCAACCTGCTAGTTCTTTTTATGAGGCACAGACGGGAGAATTTATCTTGGAAGCGGAAGAACTTTTGAAGCTGCGCGAAACCATCACAAGGGTTTATGTACAAAGGACAGGCAAACCCTTATGGGTTGTATCCGAAGATATGGAAAGAGATGTTTTTATGTCAGCAACAGAAGCCCAAGCTCATGGAATTGTTGATCTTGTAGCGACTGAATAAAAAAGAAAAAATAACAAAAATTTCAGACGAATTGGTGATTTGAGATTTTATCTTCTTACCGGATTTAATATTCTATTCATTAATCTATTAATATAGAAATAAAATAATTCATAATCATCCGGTTAAGATCGATCTAAACCAGCCCATTATGTATATGATTCAATATGCCAACTATTAAACAACTTATTAGAAACACAAGACAGCCAATCAGAAATGTCACGAAATCCCCCGCTCTTGGGGGATGTCCTCAGCGACGAGGAACATGTACTAGGGTGTATGTGCGACTCGTTCAGATCATGGGCTAGGACAAAAGAAAGAAAACAATTGATCCAGTATCAACGATCAGTACCAGTGAATAGACTAGAATGGAAGAACTCCATTCAATATCTAAAAATCAAAAAGATCTATCCTTCTATTGTGGTATCAAATGTATGGTTTCCGTTGGTGCAAATCCAATCAACTCCGTTTTAAATTTAAGATGAGAAAGAATTCTCCATTGATAGCAAATTATATCCATTAAGCAGGGGAAATACTATTAAAAAAAAAAAAAATTATTTTAAAAAGCAGAAAAATTATGCCTTACTCTTGCAAGAACGGACTAACAGGGTCAGCTACTCAGCTAATCTTCATAATTAAATACCGTTACTGTATAAGTAGATCTCATTGTGAAAGACCTCGTACTGGATAATTATGGGTAGAGCCAAAGAGTGTGAACTGTACAAGTTAACAATAACATTGATTAAATGAAAGAAGGGCTCCGGTGTATAGAGAGGACCTCACCGTTTAAGAAGTAACCATAGAAACGATGGAACCCACTATATCCATTTATATTTACTACTTTTATGTGTTTTTGATACCTAATATCAATACAATTTTTTCTAGGCATTTCACCTAGAAAAAAAAAAAAAAAATCGTGGTCGGGAAGGTTATAGTAGCAAAAGCCATTGGAATTTAAATTTTATACATTGGAAGAATCCGTTTTGTTATTAATAGACTAGGGGAAGGGAATAACTGAAAGAAAGGAAATCGATTAGTTATTCATCAAAGTTTCATTTATTCAATGACCAGAATTAAACGAGGGTATATAGCTCGAAGACGTAGAACAAAAATTCGTTTATTTGCATCAACCTTTCGAGGGGATCATTCAAGACTTACTCGTACTATTACTCAACAGAAAATAAGAGCTTTGGTTTCGGCTCATCGGGATAGAGGTAGACAAAAGAGAGATTTTCGTCGGTTGTGGATCACTCGGATAAATGCAGTAATTCGCGAGAATAAAGTATACTTAAGTTATAGTAAATTTATACACAATCTGTACAAGAGACAGTTACTTCTTAATCGTAAAATACTTGCACAAATCGCTATATTAAATAAGAGTTGTCTTTATATGATTTCCAATGAGATCATAAAATAAAGAGATTGGAAGGAATCCGTTGGAATAGTTTAAATGGAGTTCCCTGGAGAATGAACTCTGGGAAGGTAGAGTAGAAATTAGTATGATAAAATATGATAAAGTCATCAAAATGAAGAAAGACGTTAAATAAAAAATATTTATTCCTCTTCTCCCATTTTTTTTCTTACGACAGGACATTTCGATTTTACGATTTTTCGAACAAAAAAAAAACGTCAATCCGCATTTGAGTTTGGATTGGAATTGAATTTTGATTCAATTCAATTGAAGAGTCAACCTATTTTTTTTCTGGTTCTAAGACCAGCAGCTCTAGCGGTTGACTCGCTTCTTTCAAATTGTTTCTCATTATTAAGAAAAGGTAACGGAGATAAAATACGAGCTTGTTTTATAGCAATAGTAATTAATCGTTGTTGTTTTAAGGTCAATCTATTCACCCGTCTAGATAATATTTTTCCTTGTTCGCTAATAAATCGACTAATTAAACTCATGTTTCTATAATCAATTCGATCCCCCGATTGGATCGGAGGCAAACGCCTACGAAAAGATCGCTTAGATTTAAGAAAGATTCGCTTGGATTTATCCATGGTTTGTTTATTCCTTATCCTGAAAATCCCAATCCTATTTCTTAATTCTACATCATCTTTGATCCGATCGAAATAGGATTTGGTTTGTTTATATTTATTTGTTTATATTTAATGTTTATATTTAAATTTATATTTAAATAAATTAAAAAAGAAATTATATATATATATTGTTATATATAATATGTAATTTTGCATCTTCCTTGGAAGACTGACACACGAGCGATCGGTTCGATCTATTTCTTTATCTCCCCATGAATCGTATGTTTGTAACAACAGGGACAGAATTTTCTCAATTCCAATCGACTAGGCGTATTGTGTCGATTCTTTTGAGTAATATATCTGGAAATGCCCATTGATTCCTTATTAACACGATTTCGAACACAACTGGTACATTCCAAAATAACCGTTACTCGGACATCTTTACCCTTAGCCATGAACCTCCTTTGGTTTTTGATTCACTCAATTCTTTAATTTTCCGACCCGAAGCAAGGAAGAAGAAAGGACACAAAAATAGAAGCGGGTAACTCGAAATCAAATTATGAAAGAAATATTTTGTTGCAATCAATATAGTAATAAATAATAATAGTAATAAATAATAAGTAATATAATGATTTCTAACTATATTTATAATTTTTAATTGCCGTACAGTATTTCATTTTCAGTTAAGTATCTTGTATGATATTGTTGCCCCAACCACCGCATTTCCATTCTATTATTAATTTAATTTGAGCCTGAGCCCGAGTTCATAGTTTCACTGAGGGTGAAACCGCTTTTTCTTTGTTTTTTTTTTTTTTTAGAAAGAATAAGTAAAAAAAGAAAAAAAGAAAAAACAAAGAAAAAAAGAAGGGAGGGGTAGGGATTAGTTACAGATATTTGATTGTATCTCTAATCTTCTTCCCCCTTCCCATATCAATAGCTAGAATGAAAAAAAGGGGAATATCAACGCATCCGGAAAAAAACGATTGATCTCTATCAATAAACCTGCTAAAGACCCGAACCATAGAGTACTTACTACCGGTGCCACGGAGAGATATGTTTTTAGATCTCGCATTTTAAAAACTCCTCTTTCTGTATTCGTTATTTTAATTTTATTGTAATTTGTAATACATAATGGTAATACATATATGACCGGATGTGTATATGTAGTTAATGACTTACCACTTGTACGCGGAGTTCCTAATTCAAATTGAAATGTACAAAATAGATATTTATTAAAAGAAAAAAATGCGTCCATTTCCACCTTAAATTCCTAAAAAATATTAATTTTTTGTGGTAGATTTCATATTTATTTCATACTTTATATAAGTCTTTTACCATATTATATGTTTGTTATATGATATACGAGACCAAAAGGAAGAAGGAAGAAATGATAAGATAGTTTGCGTATATCAATGTAGGAAATAAAGATGTGGAAAACAAGACAGGGATTCTCTACAATGACACTGTAGACCAATTGAAAGGGATGTAGCGCAGTTTGGTAGCGCGTTTGTTTTGGGTACAAAATGTCACGGGTTCAAATCCTGTCATCCCTACCTATTACTTATCTTCTGAGCAGTAACGAGGGATCAATTGAGATCAATTAATAAAATTGTACATACATAATTAAATTGTACATACATAATTAAATAAATATTTCATTTTTATTAAATAAATATTTCATTTTTATTTTTTATAGTATATATATATGCAAGATAAATTGGGGTTACAAAATATTTATTGTGATAATAAAGCGCTCTTAGTTCAGTTCGGTAGAACGTGGGTCTCCAAAACCCGATGTCGTAGGTTCAAATCCTACAGGGCGTGATTCTGTGTTCTTGTTAATCGCGGGAGGTCAAATTTAGGTTGCTGCTCAATTATTTTAGTGTAATTTTGACCTCCCGCGGATTAAAGGAAGTAGGAGGTCAATAAAAAACGAGATGTTAATTAATCAAAGATCCAACTGATCACCACGTCTGTATTGTAAATAGGCAGTTACGAATAATCCAGCCAAAGTAATAGGAATTAGACCTAAGACGATTCCAAATAGAAAAACTTCAATCATTTCAATTTGTTTGAAAGGGGGAAGGGAGAGGTAATTTTTATCCTTAAATATTAATCTGTATTGACTATACATCTCAATGACCAAGAATTGGTAAGGGACTGGAGAATATATGAACTACCATAGAAAGATTTTTTTATAAATTGTTCATTAAATTAATTTCAAATAAGTCGTATCTTGCTCAGACCGATAAATAGAGCTGAGGTTATAGTCAAAGATGCTAGTAGAAAACCGAAATAACTAGTTATAGTAGGCATGAAAAGGCTAAATGAAATATGTTCTTTTTATACATATGTTTCTAAAGCACTTCCCTAAGTTTCAATTTTTGAAAGATACGAGGATAAACAAAAATACCAACCAATTGAAAGGATAAATTCAATTGAAAATATTTGATTCATCAATTATTAGAGACGATACTAATAAAAATAGAGTAACATAAGTAAGAAATCAATTAATCATCTGTGACATTTACCCATCCCACGCTTTTGAATCAATAGATTCATCGGTCAACTCTTGAGTTGACTGAACTAATATATGTATATAACTAACTATATGTATATAGAATATTAGAATGTATATATAGAATATTAGAAATTATAAAAGAATATTAGAAATTATAAATAAAGTAATAATAAGAACGTTTTTTATAACTTCATTCACAAAATGAAACTCTCTTTGAATCACTCTGGAATAAAATTGGAAAATAAGTTTGATTGTTTTTTATTGTATCGAAATATCGAATCCATTTTTTTTTTTTTCGAACGACACTTCTAATGCACTTTTTTTTTTACTTTAAAGCGAACTCAGTAGTAGTTCATTCACATAATCTCGCGATTGAAAAGAAAAAAGTATCGCACGATAAGATCAATCGAAACTGGGTTTTACATTTTATCTTTCCATATTACAAAGACCCATCTTTGTAATTAGGTCACGAAGGACCCCCTTGGGGGGCTAATAGAATAATGCGTGCATCACGAATATTTATTTTTTTTTATTTATTCGTTGTTCCTCTTTCTTTCATTGAATCTACTATTGTTACTTGTTACTGGGTGGCCAACCAATTCCTAAAAAAAAAAAAAAAGATTCCAACAAAAAACATCTTATACAACCACAAAACGTATGTTTTTAGATGTAACGTCTAATTGAATCGTAAGAATATGAGAATCTCCTTCATAAATTATTGGAAACCAACCTGTCGAATTCACATTTTACTTGATCTTCAGTTTCTACTGAAGAAAATCCTTATACTACAGGAATTTGAGGAATTTTATATTAAATGGTACAAAATTCTACATCGACAAGCAACAAGAAAAGAAGAAAGAAATTATCTAACACTTCATTTCGATATTGATTGTGAAATTGCATTGCTGTGTCAGAAGAAGGATAGCTATACTGATTCGGTATACTCTAAAAACACCCTTGGTACAATATTGACGATCTCACAAAGATTGGTTTCAGTAAATATCCATTTACTGATTTAATCTTTTACGGAATCGGCCCCCCCCTGACTGTACAAGAATATGCGGAGCTCAACATGTCTGGAAGCACAGGAGAACGTTCTTTTGCGGATATTATTACCAGTATTCGATACTGGGTCATTCATAGCATTACTATACCTTCCTTATTTATTGCGGGTTGGTTATTCGTCAGCACGGGTTTAGCTTACGATGTATTTGGAAGCCCTCGCCCAAACGAGTATTTTACAGAAAGCCGACAAGGAATT